TAAAGATGAATAAACAGGCTTATATAAAAAAGACGATATAAGGATTCCGAAAGAAGCTATACTAACTGAAAAAATTGCATTTGTGATAAATTCATACCAATCCACCGAATTCTTTTTATTTTGATGTAAAAGATTTATGGATGAACTTAACAATTTGGATAATATATCCAAATCTATTCCTTCCTGATTGAAGAAAGGAATTCCTATGACTCCAACGAACAACGTAAATAAAACTAATACAAGCATCGGAAATAACATAGTATTGTCTGACTCATGGGGATATGAGAAAGTGCTTTTAGTGCCAAAACGAGTAATACTAATAAAAGGCTGCACCGTGCTTCTTACATTTTCATTACTATTTTCATTACTATTAATTCGATATGTGTTTAAAAAATAAGTTTTTTCATTGTTTTTCGTCGTTAATAAATATAATAAACGCAAATTTTTTTTAATAATTTCGGGTCCTTCTTTATCTTTACCCCATAGAGACATTGAATAGAACGAACTACTTTTTTTGCCACTGTAAGTTTGAAAATAAACGTTTAAATGTCCTTCAAAAGCAAGTAAATAGATCCGAAACATATAAAATGCAGTTAATCCTGCTGTGGACCAAGCTATTATTGCAAAAATAGGTGAATACAACCAACTATCATTAAGAATTTCATCTTTGGACCAAAAACAAGCAAGGGGTGGAATACCAGAAAGAGAAAGTGTACCCAATAAAAAAGCAGTTTTTGTAATTGGTACATGTTTTCTTAAACCGCCCATAAGAACCATATTCTGACTTTTATCTGGAGAATATCCAACAATAGCTTCCATCGCATGAATAATTGATCCAGATCCTAAGAACAACAATGCCTTCGAATAAGCATGAGTAATCAAATGAAATAAAGCAGCTCGATAAGACCCCATACCTAGAGCTAACATCATATAACCCAATTGAGACATTGTAGAATAAGCTAAGCTTTTCTTAATATCTTTTTGAGCAAGAGCTAAAGTGGCTCCTAAAAATAATGTTATTATACCTATCAAAGCTATTAGATTTAGAATGTAAGGTATAACTATGAAAAGAGGAAGAAGCCGAGCTACAAGAAAAATTCCTGCTGCTACCATAGTAGCGGCATGTATAAGAGCCGAAATGGGGGTAGGCCCTTCCATGGCATCAGGTAACCATACATGAAGGGGAAATTGGGCGGATTTAGCAACAGCGCCGGCAAATAATAGGGAGGCGCATAAAGTAACAAATAAAAAATTAACTTCATTATTATAAACCAAGTTATTGAATATTTCAAACAAATCCCGAAATTCGAAACTACCTGTTATCCAATAAAAACCCAAAATTCCTAATAATAAACCAAAATCCCCGACACGATTAGTTACAAACGCTTTTTGACAAGCATTCGCGGCACTGGGTCGTGTGAACCAAAAACCTATTAATAGATAAGAACACACTCCAACTAATTCCCAAAAAATATAAATTTGTATCAAATTAGAACTAGTAACTAATCCCAACATTGAAGTATTGGAAAAACTCATATAAGCAAAAAATCTCAAATATCCCTGATCATGAGACATATAATTGTCACTATAAATAAGAACCATAATTCCAACAGTAGTGATTAATATCGACATAATAGAAGTAAGTGGATCAACCAAGCAGCCAAATTCTAAAGAAAAATCATTATTGATGGTCCAAGACCATACATATTGATAGACAGAATTATTATTTATTTGCTGAATAGAAAAAAGGGCTGAAAAAACCATAACTATACTTAATAATAAAACACTAGGAAAAGCCCACATACGGCGAAGATTTTTTGTTGCCGTTGGAAAAAGTAGAAGTCCTGTTCCAATTAAGATAGGAACTGGAAGTGGAATGAAAGGTATAATCCATGAATATTGATATGTATATTCCATAAAAAAATAAAAAAAAAATTTATCTTAATTAATTGTTTCTAAGTCACCGGTTCTTATTTCTTTTCTTTTGAAAGGGGTCGGTTAATAAAAAAAAATTAAGATATATAAAATAAAACTTAAATAGAATTTTCTAGCCTTAATTATTCTGAATCTTTCCAAACTACTTCAAATATTTAAAATCAAGAGGTTATAATTGGTCAAATGATATAAATAAGTCACTAGTGAAAAAGAAATACGTATTTAATTTTATTAATACTGAATTGTTAATATTAAATTCAAATTTTTAAATAAAATTTTATGAAGATAAAAAATGAAAATTAGAATTTTCATTTTAATTATTACGTATTACAATAATTTTTTTATATCTATAGAACAAGGATAAATAATTATACCAAAAACAGTATTTGATATGAATCATAAAGCCCATAACTAAAACTATTTATTGTAATTCGGTTATTTAGAATCATTAACCAATTTGTTTTGTAACTAATTGTTTGTCTTCCATTACAATAAAAGCTATTTGTAGGAAATGCTATGATATCCAACACTTTAATTTTACGGAAAAAAAAGGGGGCAAATAAAATGCCTTTAAATTATGTATTTTGTATCCTTTAACAGATTAACTACTAGTCTCATTTGATAATTAAAATTTTGTGGACTCTTTCTTCGAGCTTGACCAATTAAATTAATATTAAATTAATTAATATAATAGAATAATAGAAAAAATTATTAAAGTTTTTTTTTTTAATTAAGCGGGAGAAGGATTGGGTTATTAAACTTTTAGATTTTTTTATTACATGTATAAATGTAACACGATGAAAATAGAAAGAAAACGAAACGGACAATCTTTCTTTTTTTTTTTTTTTTTTTGTATTATTTTTTTTTATTTTATCAACTTCAATCTATTTGGCATAGTGTACCTTACCGTTCTTATTAATATTTTATGTGATTTTTACCCCCCCCTTTTTTTTGGAGTCTAATTTAGAGAAAAAATAGATAGAGAATAGTAAAGAACAATTGATTTTGAACAATAGATGTCTTTCACATCCAACCGAAAAACCTATTATAACTTTTTAATGGCAGTTCCAAAAAAGCGCACCTCTATTTCAAAAAAACGTATTCGTAAAAATATTTGGAAAAGGAAGGGATATAGGGCAGCATTGAAAGCTTTTTCGTTAGCGAAATCTCTTTCTACCGGGAGTTCTAAAAGTTTTTTTTGTGTAACAAATAAATAATCTGAATCGTTCTAATAACTAAAAAAGTGATATAATTTTGTTTATAGTTTATTTATAAGATTTATAAGTTATAAAAATGATAAATAATATTTATCAATTATAATTAATATTTATCAATTATAATTAATATTAACATCATAATAGTATAGTAAAAGAATATATATTAATATATAAGATAAATTACAATATAAACAATATACATTAAAAATAAAATAAATAAAAAAGAATTAGTCTCATAATGTTTTAATTTAAACGAATATAAAATTGAATTTGTTTTACTTTAATTTGAAGCCAAATTTTTCTTTCGTTTCTGATATAGATAAGAATTCTGTTGTCTACTGAATTCTAAAAATGAATGGTACTTTTTTGTTTGAAAAAAGGGTAAACGCAAGCGCAAGGTTTCGCCTTTCATTTTAGTATGTTTTATCATTTTCCGGATGGGGATTATCACTTTCCCCATCGCCCTTACTCAATAATAAAAATAATTTTTTTTTAGTTATATTTTAGATTTTCTATTATAAAGAAGAGGTCGTTGAAACTAATTGATTAAGTTGATTAAGTTTAAAATGTTTTTTATAATCTTTTAAACCATTATTTTGGGTTTTAGAAATTATTATCACTATATAAATTCCTTAAACCCAATTAAATTAATAAAAGCCCCGTTTACATTTTTAGGTAGTTATATGACGAATGCGCCAATTTTGAGTGATCTATTTTAGATCCTATGTTTCGATTGGAAGATCGATCAAGATATAATATATATATATTAATTAAAAAATTTAGAAAATATTTTGAAGTACGGTACAATTTCTATACGAAATTTTTTTATATGATTGATACGACCATCCCAAATACCTAACTTAATGGGTTTGCTAAATCTTAACGCAAATTCTCTACACAACAAAAAATCCTAAGGCAACCTATGAGTGTATCGCTGAAATTGTGTTATATAAAAATTCTATTTTTTTATTAATCGATAAAATGAATTTTTTATTTTAGATTAATAAAATAAATGATAAAAGAAATTAATCATTAAAAAATGCAAACGAGGCAGAACATTTTTTTTACTTATATCCAGGGATTGAAGTAAAAATTATCTAGTTACAACTGTTACATTTTAGTTTTAGGAGAGCATAAAGTAATAGCCTACGAAAAAATACATTGTTAGTTCAGTTAAATAAAATTGACATCCTAAAATACTAAATAACTAAATAAAAAGATAATAATAAGAAAAATCAATATTCTTAACGTTAACGAAAACGTTTTAATCCCTAATTTTTAAACAAGTTTTTATTCATCAATTTGAATGGTTTCCTAAAAAAAAATATTGGATTGAATTAACTCCTTCAAGCTCGACGATTGAATAAAAATAGGTTATTATGATTTCGAATAAGCCGCTATGGTGAAATCGGTAGACACGCTGCTCTTAGGAAGCAGTGCTAGAGCATCTCGGTTCGAGTCCGAGTGGCGGCATGGCATCTTCTAAAAGAGTAAGTCCTATAATGAATTCAATTCCCGATTTCAATTCCTATAATTGAGGGACGCCCTTATTAATTTAATAATTTTTATGATATTTTCAACTTTAGAGCATATATTAACTCATATATCCTTTTCGATCGTTTCAATTGTAATTACAATTCGTTTGATAATTTTATTAGTCGATGAAATCGTAGGACTAGATGATTCGTCAGAAAAGGGGATGATAGCTACTTTTTTCTGCATAACAGGATTATTAGTTACTCGTTGGATGTATTTGAGGCATTTACCATTAAGTGATTTATATGAATCATTAATTTTTCTTTCGTGGAGTTTTTCCATTATTCATATTATTCCGTATTTTAAAAAACATAAAAACCATTTAAGCGCAATAACCGCGCCAAGTGCTATTTTTACTCAAGGTTTTGCTACTTCGGGTCTTTTAACTGAAATGCATCAATCCGCGATATTAGTACCCGCTCTCCAATCCCATTGGTTAATGATGCACGTAAGTATGATGGTATTGAGCTATGCAGCTCTTTTGTGTGGATCATTATTATCACTAGCTCTTCTAGTCATTACATTTCGAAAATTCATAAGGATTTTTAGTAAAAGCAATAATTTCGAAAATGAGTCAGTTTACTTTAGTGAGATTCAATACGTGAACGAAAGAAACAATGTCTTACGAAACACTTCTTTTATTTCGTCTCAAAATTATTACAGGTATCAATTGATTCAACAATTGGATCGTTGGAGTTATCGTATTATTAGTCTAGGGTTTATCCTTTTAACCGTAGGTATTCTTTCGGGAGCAGTATGGGCTAATGAAGCATGGGGATCATATTGGAATTGGGATCCAAAGGAGACTTGGGCATTTATTACTTGGACCATATTCGCTATTTATTTACATATTAGAACAAATAAAAATTTTGAAAGTGTAAATTCTGCAATTGTGGCCTCAATGGGCTTTCTTATAATTTGGATATGCTATTTTGGGGTTAATCTATTAGGAATAGGGTTGCATAGTTATGGTTCATTTACATTAACATCTAATTGAATAAAAGACTTGACGAATAGAAACATAGGACGGCATACAGGTATATATACGAAAACTTCATGTAAACAATCAAGAACCATTTGAATCATTTCCATTACTTGATTCAAATGGTTCTCACAAATTCAAAAGATATTTAGTTATAATAGAATTCCAATTTATTTATTTTACTTAAAAGAATAGAAAAGACTCATTTTTTTATTGTACAATCAACCATTTTAAAAATCATGGGATTTCAGTTTCATTTTTTGGTTTACTCACAAAAACTATCGAAAAAAATAATTGGATATAATAGCTTCGACCTTGTCAACTGATAATGATAAAACGAAATCGGGATAAACACCAATACCTATTACAGGTAAAAGGATAGAGATCGAAACAAATAATTCTCGCGGTCCAGAATCAAAAAAATAAGAGTTTGGGGCATTAAAAAGCTTGTATCCATAGAACATCTGGCGTAACATAGATAATGAATAAATAGGAGTTAATATCATTCCAATTGCCATTACAAAAGTAATTAATATTTTTGTCATTAAAAGATATTTTTGACTAGTAAGTATTCCAAAAAAAACTAACAATTCGGCAACAAAACCGCTCATGCCCGGTAATGCAAGAGAAGCCATTGATAAGATACTGAAAGTCGTGAATATTTTTGGAATTGCGATAGCCATTCCGCCCATTTCGTCGAGATAAACAAGACGTATTCTATCATAACTCGTTCCGGCCAAGAAAAAAAGCGCAGCGCCAATAAATCCGTGAGAGATTATTTGTAAAATGGCTCCGTTGAGTCCTGTATCGCTTATAGAACCAATTCCTATAATTATGAAACCCATATGAGATACAGAAGAGTAGGCTATTCTTTTTTTTAAATTACGCTGACCGGGAGATGTTGAAGCTGCATAGATTATTTGAATTGTGCCTACTATAATCAACCAGGGAGAGAATATAGAATGGGCGTGGGGTAATAATTCCATATTGATCCGAACCAATCCATACGCTCCCATTTTTAATAAGATTCCGGCTAAAAGCATACAAGTACTGTAATGTGCCTCTCCATGGGTGTCTGGTAACCATGTATGTAAGGGTATGATCGGTGATTTGACAGCAAAAGCAATAAGAAATCCAATATAGAATATTATTTCCAGTGCTACAGGATACGATTGATTAGCTGATGTTTCAAAATTTAATGTTGGTTCATTGGAACCATATAAACCAATACCCAAAACTCCCATTAATAAAAAAACGGAACTTCCTGCAGTGTACAAAATAAATTTTGTAGCTGAATACAAACGTTTCTTTCCCCCCCACATGGATAGAAGTAGATAAACTGGAATTAATTCTAACTCCCACATGATGAAAAAAAGTAAAAGGTCTCGAGAAGAAAATGGTCCTATTTGACCGCTATACATTGCTAACATCAGAAAATGGAATAGTCGGGAATCTCGAGTAATCGGCCGAGCCGCTAAAGTAGCTAAAGTTGTGATAAATCCTGTCAGTAAAATGGGTCCTATAGAAATTCCATCTATTCCCAATCTCCAGTAAAAATCAAAAAAATCGATCCATTTATAATCCTCTGTCAGTTGCATTAATGGATCATCCAATTGGAAACGATAACCGAATGCATAGGTTGTTAGAAGGAGTTCTATTATGCATATACCTATAGTATACCACCGAATTATCTTATTTCCTCTATGAGGGAGAAAGAAAATTAAGGAACCCGCGAATATTGGCAAAACTACAACTAGCGTTAACCAAGGAAAATTATTCATGGTAAAAACAAGATAAACTTGGACCAGAAAAACCCGTGCTCAAAATAAATAGTTTTTGAGCGCGGGTTTTTGTCGGTAAAGGTAAAAAAATCAAATGTATTCAAGTGGGGTTTTCTGGAACGTATTAATAAGCCAGACCCATACTTCGAGTTGTTTCATGCCATAAATAAACTCGAACACTCAAGAAATCTGTCGGACAGGCGGATTCACATCTCTTACAACCGACACAGTCCTCTGTTCTTGGAGCAGAAGCAATTTGCTTAGCTTTACACCCGTCCCAAGGTATCATTTCTAATACATCCGTTGGGCAGGCGCGCACGCATTGAGTACACCCTATACACGTATCATAAATCTTTACTGAATGTGACATTTGGATCTATAAATTTTTGAATGTCAGAAAGTTTCGATCTAGTAAACTTGTAAATGAATCATATATTTAGACACCAGATGAATCAATAATTTATCATAATTTTTCTAATCAATCTACTTCTGGATTGACTCATGCGATAGAGCCAAGATACTTTAATTTCTTACATTTTTGAAAACATGTATTATTACGTAATGTATGGTCATGGTAATTCTAATTTATGAATATTAGAATTTATATGATTAATACTACTTATTCAACAAATTCGATTGATTGATACGAGTTGATTTTCTGTTACGATAAATTGATGAAACAATAGCCGGGCCAATAGCTGCTTCAGCGGCTGCAATAGCTATAACAAAAATTGAGAAAATATTTCCTTTTAATTGGCGACTATCAAAAAAATCAGAAAATGTTACGAAATTCATATTAACCGCATTCAGTATAAGTTCAAGACACATAAGGGCTCTAACCATATTCCGGCTCGTGATCAATCCATAGATACCGATAGAAAATAAGTAGGCACTCAAAACAAGTACATGTTCGAGCATCATTGACCAACTCCTTATCAATTTCGATTCATTTCAATATGAACTGAACAACAATTCAACAGATTCAATTGACTAGAATAAAAAAAAGTACGGAACAAAGGCAGATTTTCTATTGTTAATAGAATAGATTGAATAATTTCTATTTTAGACATAAACAATCTTTAATTAAAGGGAAATAAATGTAATGTAATAAAACCGAACAGAGTTTAATGTGCATTGCTAATTCTATAAATTTTTTACTGTCGCGCCACGGCAATTGCACCTATCAAAGCGGCTAAAAGAATTATCGAAACGAATTCAAATGGAAGAAAAAAATCTGTTGATAAATGAATTCCAATTTGTTGACTATTACTTATCAAATCTTGCTCTATAATCTGGTTTGATCTTGTAGTCCAAATAATTCCGTACCATGACGTATCCGTAATAATAATCATGAGTAAAACAAAAATACTTGTACAAACTGGCAAAGTAACCACATCCCCAATGGTCCAAAGATTCAAATCTTTGTAATATTCTGAACCATTCATGAACATCACAGCAAATACGATTAAAACATTTATAGCTCCCACGTAAATAAGGAGTTGTGCAGCAGCTACAAAATAAGAGTTTAATAGAATATAGAATAAGGATATACAAACAAGAACCAGTCCCAATGAAAAGGCAGAATAAATGGGGTTGGTAAATAATACCACCCCCATACCTCCTAGTATAAGAACCGATCCCAGAAAGACTAAAAGAAAATCATGTATTGGTCCGGGCAAATCCATTATATGTAAAATAAGAGATAAATAAATAGAAATGTTTTTCATGACCTTATTGAGACCCGACCAGAAAATTTTTTTTTATGATTTTTGAGCAATTCCTAATTTAATCCTAAGTAAATAAATACTAAGGGATATGAATAAATGTGAGTACTATTATTGGACTAATTTCATTCTTTATCTGAAAGAGTCGTTCTAATTCTAAACTATATATTTTAAAACAATTATGGATATATTAATTAATGGATTTTCAATCCAAATTAAGACGCGTTTCTTACCAACCAATCAATAGTTGGTATTTGTAGTTATTGACCAAACAACACGAAAGAAACCTAAATTCCTTCTATATTAGTTATTAGTAAAGTTCTATATTAGTTATTAGTAAAGTAATTATAAATTATTCGTTAATAAGAGATTTACTTATTTATTTGAGGCGAATTCAAAATTGTTCGAATTGTATAATCGTCAATTACTGACATTGGTAAACGACCCAAAGCAATTTGATTATAATTCAATTCGTGACGATCGTAAGTAGAAAGTTCATATTCTTCAGTCATTGATAAACAATTCGTTGGACAATACTCAACGCAATTACCACAAAATATACAGACTCCGAAATCAATACTGTAATTAAGCAGCCGTTTCTTGCGAATATCAGTTTCCAATTTCCAATCAACAACGGGTAGATCTATAGGACATACACGAACGCATACTTCACAAGCAATACATTTATCAAATTCAAAATGGATTCGACCGCGGAAACGCTCCGCGGTGATTAATTTTTCATAAGGATATTGAATAGTTACGGGTAAACGATTTGCGTGGGATAAAGTAATCATGAAACTTTGACCAATGTACCTTGCAGCTCGTACTGTTTGTTGACCATAATTCATGAACCCAGTTACCATAGAGAACATATCGTTAATATATATGAATAGTTTTATGTTTGTTTATTTCTCTTGTTTGAGACACGTTGTGAATATAGAATGTTACTTTACAGTGAAAAGAGTTGGAAAGAAGTTGTTAATAATAGATTACCGAGAGAAATAGGTAAAAGAAATTTCCATCCAAGATTCAATAGTTGGTCCATTCTTAGCCTCGGTAAAGTCCATCTTGTTGTGATAGGAATGAACAAGAACAAATAAGTTTTAGCTAATGTAATAAAGATACCAATTATCGCTCCAAAAACTCCACATGTTTTATTTATTTCAAAAAGCTCAGAAACATATATGTCCGGAATAGATATATTCCAACCTCCCAAGTAAAGAACTGTTACAAATAATGAAGAAACCAATAGGTTTAGATAGGAAGCAACATAAAATAACCCAAATTTTATACCCGAGTATTCGGTTTGATAACCTGCTACTAACTCTTCTTCTGCTTCTGGTAAATCAAAAGGTAATCTCTCACATTCTGCTAGGGAAGAAATAATAAAAATGATAAACCCTATAGGCTGACGCCACAAATTCCATCCCCAAAAACCATATTTTGATTGCGCCTCAACAATATCAATTGTACTTGAACTGTTAGATAATTATAGTCGGTGATACCATCACTGTTACCATCGCTATTACAGAACCGTACATGAGATTTTCACCTCATACGGCTCCTTGAAGGCCAGAAATAAATATAGGGACCGCGTCAGTATTCTTTTTTGAATCTTGATATGTTTGTAGGATGGATAACTATCGGCCGGTCCCAAATTAGACCAATTGAATTCTGTCTGTTAGAATTATTTTAATTCAAAATAAAATAAAAAAAGTACTTCTGAATTGATCTCATCCTTTCTTTAATTTAATAATTTCAATAATAATTTCAATTCTTCTTTGTTCAGTAATAACTTAACTGTTCAATAAAATACTTCTTGTAAAAATATTAATAACCCGTTGGTTTCACGTACGAAAAAAAAATTCTATATTAATTAATGAATTATGAATGAATTATGACACAAATTATATATCTATTAATATGTATATGGGAAAGAATAAAAGTAACAAATAATAAATAAAGTAAAGTATATCTTTTTTTTTTTTTTTTCGTTCCTATTCTTCTTTCTATTTCTGAGAAAAAGAGGGCTTTCAAAATAAAGTAAAGGATTATTTCGTTTCGAATAGTTATTTATTAAATCGGTGGATAGGAGTATACTCTGGATTGGAATCGTGTCATGGGGAGTACTGCCTGATCATTTCTACCAACTTAAAGCCCCAATTAGTATTCTTTGTTTGTATATTATGTAAAAATGTCCTTTTGGAGAATTTACATAATCTCCATTACTAATCCTTTCCATATGTTCGTGTTTCTAACCATCCACTCGTTTTTGCTCAATCCCCCGTTATGCTAATACATAAAAATGATAGTGAAAACTCAATACGGTTGATCTTTTGAACCCGCTTCAAGTCAGGATGACTAATCAACCAATCTTGGGGGAAACGGTCTCTTCTGTTTATGTTTATTTCCGCTTAACTCTCTAACTCTTATACATAGAAAATGAGAATCAATCTTTTTACTGCGAATTTATATATAAGCTGTTTTCTTTCACTCATATAACTATTTGATTTAGTTCATCAACCCGAATAATGAATAAAAAAAATTAAGATATCTACTCAATCCATTCCAACCCTTTCCTTGAAAGGAAGGAATAGAGAAAAGTTTATGTCTATGTATCAACGAATCGCACGTAGAGATATTGATAACACACATAAAGTTAATGGTATTTCATAACTAATCGATTGAGCAGCAGCTCGTAGACCGCCTAAAAAGGAATATTTATTATTTGACCCGTATCCCGACATAAGAAGTCCAATTGGAGCAATACTGGAAATGGCAATCCATAAAAAAACACCGATATTGAGATCCGCTAAAACAAGGTGATATCCAAAAGGAACTACTGAATAGCTTACTAAAATTGATATGACTGCTATGGAGGGCCCGATACTGAATAAACGAGTATCCCCCCTAGATGGAAAAAGATTTTCTTTGAAAAGTAGTTTTGTCCCATCTGCTAGAGCTTGAAGAACTCCCAAAGGGCCGGCGTATTCAGGTCCAATACGTTGTTGTATCCCTGCCGATATTTCTCTTTCTAACCATACAATTACCAGTACGCCTATTGTGATTCCCACTACAAGAGTCAAAATAGGAACAAGAACCCATAGAATTCCATAAACCTCTTTAAAAAATTCTAATCTAGAAAAAGAATCGATATCTTGTACTTCCGGTGTATCAATTATCATTTCAACGATCAACTTCTCCCATAATGATATCTATACTACCTAGTATCGTCATAATATCAGCCAATTTCATTCTTTTAACTAACCGCGGAAGAATTTGCAAATTGATAAAACCCGGCGGGCGGATTTTCCATCTCCAAGGAAAACCACTCTGATCCCCTATGAGAAAAATTCCCAATTCTCCCTTTGGGGCTTCTACTCTCACATAAAGTTCTTGTTTCGGCAATTCAAATGTAGGAGACGGCTTTTTACTAATAAATCGATATTCAAAATCATTCCATTCCGGATTCCTTTCTCTATCAAAGTATCGTATTTCTAAATTCTCATAGGGTCCCCCTGGAATTCCTTCCAGGGCCTGTTGAATAATTTTTACGGATTCTATCATTTCACCAATTCGGACTAGATAACGAGCCAATGAATCTCCTTCTTTTTGCCACTGTACTTCCCAATCAAATTCGTCGTAACATTCATAATGATCAATTTTACGAAGATCCCATTGTATTCCGGAAGCTCGCAGCATTGGTCCCGATAAACCCCAATTTATTACTTCCTCTCTACCAATAATGCCTACTCCCTCGACTCGTTCTAAAAAAATAGGATTTCGTGTAATAAGCTTTTGATATTCAGCAACTCTTGTTAAAAAATAATCGCAGAAATCCAAACATTTATCTATCCAGCCATGAGGTAGATCGGCCGCTACTCCTCCGATACGAAAAAAATTATGCATCATTCTCATACCGGTGGCAGCTTCGAATAGATCATATACTAATTCTCTTTCTCTGAAAATATAGAAAAAGGGAGTTTGTGCACCAATATCCGCCATAAAAGGACCGAGCCATAACAGATGAGAAGCTATACGACTCAACTCCAACATAATTATTCTGATATAGCTGGCTCTTTTAGGTACTTGAATATTTCCCAACTGTTCCGGTCCGTTTACAGTTATTGCTTCTGTGAACATAGTAGCTAAATAATCCCACCGTGTTACATAAGGCAAATATTGTATAATTGTTCGATTTTCCGCAATTTTTTCCATTCCTCGGTGTAAATAACCCAATATTGGTTCACAGTCAATAACATCTTCACCATCTAGAGTAATGATGAGTCGAAGAACACCATGCATTGATGGGTGGTGGGGGCCCATATTGACTATCATGAGGTCTTTTCTTGTAGCCGGTATATTCATAGGTTTTTCCTCGATTCATTCTTTCATGAATTGCTGAAAACGAAAAAAAGTTCATTAAAATTCAAGATCTAATAAATCAAATAATTCAAAATGCCTTTATAAAAATAAAATTAACGAGTTTTTGACTCCCGAATATCCAACCGATTAATTAATTCTTTATAACATATTCTATTTTTCTTTGACAAATAAGACAGTAATCGTTGGCGTTTTCCCAGAATTTTACGTAAACCTCTCTGAGATAAATAGTCTTTTTTGTGTAATTGTAAATGTGAAGTAAGTCTTCGTATCCTATTGGTGAAACTAACTATTTGAAATTCAACAGATCCTCTGTTTTCGTCTTTTTCTTCTTGTGAAATAACTGAGATGAATGAATTTTTTACCATAAACTGAAATCTTCTCTCCCCCCCTCTTTTTATTTTAAGATATTTTTTATTGATAGATATCTTTATTGATCAGTAATAATAATGCCCCTAATTTTTATTTGGTATATACAATAATTTGAATTTCGTTATTAATTTCTAATTTTTTTAATTTAATAAAACTTACTCAATCCTATTTTCATTTTAAAATTGGATTTGAAAGGGGATACAAAAGTATGGTTGGTTTCTTCACTCACAAAAGATAAAAGTTTAGACCTAAAATAAGAAAATTTTGTTCATTCTAGATCTAATTGATATGTCATTGAATTAGTATCATGTATCAGAATGGAATGTAAGACAATGTATGCGTGCATCTCTTTGTCGTCATAGACCAGATATGGTATGGGAAATATAGGAAAAATGTACTATTAATGAATTTTCAATCGCGGATACATATGTATCCTTACCATACTGAAACAACTGCCATTATTGGTATTAAACCAATAACGATTCATACAAGCTAAATCTTCTAATCGATAATTGGGCCAAAGAAATAGCTTTAATTTTATAAGTTTTTTTTTATATTTTTTGCTTTTATCCACAACTTGACTGTTTACCTCATTCCCATTACAAAAAGATGCCTTTCTATGTCTATTCTTAGAATTTAAACAAATTAGAATTCGCAATTCTCTACGACGTCTAGGCGATAAAATATTTTCAGGAACAAACAAATCATAATTTTTTTTATATCTATTTCCAGTCATCTTTTGATGTTTTGTAATGACTTCATCAGAATTCTTATCAACATGTTTTTTTTCTCGGTATCTTTGATTTATTTGATGTTTACTTTTATGAACTAATGAAATACCGAGGGTTTGATACATAATAAATTTTCCATCATTTTTTATAGCTAGACGAATTGGTTCAATAATCAAAAATCCCCTTTTAATAAATTCTGTAAGAGTTACATCTTTCTGAATCGTCAAAATATCCAGACTCATTTCGCCCCTTTGAATAGAGGATATAGTAATTTCTCTTGGATTTATCAGTCTAAGCAGGAGACAATATACGTTGATGTTATTGATTATTTTTTTATTTAAAGAATCATCCCATCTCAATTGAAAATACAAATACCTTTTTAGGAAGAAATCAAACTCCGCTTTTGTATTGATCTTGTATTGCTTTTTATTTCTATGTTTTTTCATGTCCGATCCCGTATAATCTTCTTCAACATCTTTTTCTTGGTTTGAAAGAGCTGATTTAAGATCTGCTTGGCCCGTGGATTCTTTTTCTCCTTGATTTCGGTTTTCTAATTCAAGAGATTTTTTTTCATTCGACGATATTGATATAAAAGGATCTCTTTTTTTATTTCCAGTGATGCTTTTGTTTTCACTAGCATTTTTTTTTATATTAGAATTAAAAAGTAGTAATTTAATTGGTATAACCCACGGTTTCATTTTATACGTATTATAAAGTCTCACAAATTCTGGCAAGAACCAAAGTTCCAGATTTGATATGGGACGACTTAGTATTTCTTCATTCATTCCCATCCAATCCAAAAGGGGTTTTTGATTGGATAGGTTGATTTTTTGATCTTGCTGAAGTGTGAGATAAAAAAGACCCTTATTATTGATTTTATCAATTATTTGATACTTATTAACCCTAGTCTTAGTATATTTATTACTGTTAGTGTCAGTATCAATATTGATCCAGGCCTCAATATCGACCTTCGTTTTAAGACAAAAATCGAGAATTCTCCAATCAAAATATTTTCTATCCGTATTTTTATCCATATCTCGAATATCATCTTCTACCAGATTAAATGATTTTTGTTTATGTGTGTTGTAATTATAAAAAATATCTTGGTTAGTTTTTACTTGTAATGGTGATCCATAAATTGAAGAGTACTTCTTAGTTTCAGAATTTATAGATTTATATGCTAAAAGATCATATCTATATTGTTTTTTAAAATTATCCTTTTGATTCAATAAAAAATCCGTTTCAATTTTTGTTTTTTTTTCGTAGTGAATTAATTCATCTTTTTCATATAAATCACACAAATCTTTATATAAATCTTTATTTTGAGCTATACAGTTCAATATATTTCGCCATTTTTGTGGTACTACTCTAGACCATTTAATTTGAGATACATCACATTGATATTGATAATGACTCCTTAACCAATTTGTCCATTGATTCATTCCAGAATTGCGAAGATTCTTAGGTCTTAATTCGGAATGAAATAGTTCTTGTCTTACAACAAAAAAATCCTTTATTTCATTCTTAAGAAAAAGGGGGTTTCCATTATATTGAAATACGGATTTCAATTTCTCTAACTTAATAAGTTGGGTTTGTGATAATTTGTAAAATACATATGCTTGTGAAAAGTAAGATAAGTCAAAAAAAGTCTTTGAATTTTTTTGACTAAGACTAATATTAGTATTAGAAAGTGACTCTTTTATAATCGAAATAAATTTAATTAAACTTTGATTTGTTTTATTAATTCTTTCTTGATTTGCTTCATTACTGTTAATGTTTTTATTAATAATTTTTTTTGTTGATTCAAGAAAAAGTTGTGTATTGATACTAGGAATATTAATCATAGATAGAAAGATATCTATGTATATCTTTTCAATGAAAAATATTATAAAATAATGGGATTTACGGATTAATCGAGCAGTTCTTCTTTTTAATATCTGCCAAATATTTTTTTGTGATTCCAATCTTTTATCATCATAACTTATTTTGTTAGAACTCAAATTTCTATCTGAAGTTATAAATCCCTTTTTCTTGTCTTTTGTAATTTTTTCTATTTGATTTATAATTGTGTTTATTCTATCAGTCAGATCTTGCATTTTTTTTTCTGTTAATGAATAATTTGTCCAATTCTGAGATCTAATTTGAATGGACGATTCCTGAATCATCCGATTACTGATTATTGAATCTTTTTTAATTTCACTCAATTCATATACTTCTATTTCTCTCAATCCAAATAATATAATTGGGTTTATTTTTGAGAGTTCTTTTATTATTTCTTTTATAAACAGAATGTTTTTAATGATCCATTTTTTTGGTTTTTTTGAGACATTTAGAAAAAATTTTGTTTGTTCTTTAAAAATCCCTAGAATTATAAAACATTTCTTTTGCAATTTTTTCATTTTTTTTTTGAGTTCTTTTAAAATCGGTTCAAAAAATGAAAGTTTTTTTCTGGGAGAACCAAAAGGTAGTTCAGCTTCCATTCCAAAAATTGTTAAAAAACAAAAATCATTTTTTTGACCTTGCTTTTTCATTGGATCGTTATAAGGGGCTCGTAACTTAGATCTGTGCCAAGGTTTAAGACGAAAAGGAAATAGGATCTTGATCTGAATGCCGTCTGTTAACCAGTTTTTTGGAAATTCTTTTTCTGATAATTGAACGCCGTTATAGGTACATTTAACATGCATTTCTCTATTCCAATCCTTTAAGTCCTCATACCATTCCGGAAATTGAAATAATAGTATACGGACGATATTTTTAGCTATTATCAATGAAGGTAATATAATATATTTTCTAAGAATTGATTGGGTTACTAATAAAAAACCTCTCATTACTTGAGCAA